CTCTTGTTTTTCATTCCCATTTCCATAGGAATGAATACTATGATTGACGTTTCGAACAGGCATGAATACAGCATCTACAGGATAACTTCCATCTTGAAAGTTATGTGGCATCTTTATAAGATATCCGCGATTTCTTTCAATTTCTAATCCAATACGTAAATTTATTGGTTCTGTCAAGCTAGCTATATGTTGTGTATTGTCGACAATTTCTACATAAGGTGGTAAGATGATATCTCGAGCAGTTACATATCCAGGACCTCTAACACAAATAGACGCGTCACAAGTTCCATATAGATTACTTCTCAATACAATTTCTTTCAAATTCATTATAATTTCGTGGGCCGATTCTTGAATACCCGTTATAGTAGAATATTCGTGGGAGACGTTCTCAGATTTTACACGTGTGATACATGTTCCTTCTATTTCTCCAAGCAAAGCTCTTCGCATCGCAATGCCTATTGTGTCGGCTTGTCCTTTCATAAGTGGAGACAGAATAAATCGACCATAATAAAGGCGTTTACTGTCTGTTCTTGATTCAACACACTTCCACTGTAGTGTCCGAGTAGATACTGTTACTTTCTCTCGAACCATAGTAATAATATTTTTTTTTGATTGAATTATTTATTTCTCTTGTTTCTCTTGAAATTTCTTCACTGTTTATTTCTATACACGTCTTTTTTTCGGAGGTCTACAGCCATTATGTGGCATAGGGGTTACATCCCGTACAAAAGTTAATAGTATACCACTTCTACGAATAGCTCGTAATGCGGCGTCTCTTCCGAGACCGGGACCTTTTATCATGACTTCTGCTCGTTGCATACCTTGATCTACTACTGTACGAATAGCAACTGATGCTGCAGTTTGAGCGGCAAAGGGTGTCCCTCTTCTTGTACCCTTGAATCCACAAGTACCGGCCGAGGACCAGGAAACCACCCGACCTCGTACATCTGTAACTGTAACAATGGTATTATTGAAACTTGCTTGAACATGAATAACTCCCTTTGGTATTTTACGTGCACTTTTACGTGCACCAATACGTACATTTCTACGTAAACCAGTTCTCGGTATACCTTTTGCCATATTGTATCATCTCATAAATATGAGTCAGAAATATATGGATATATCCATTTCATGTCAAAACAGATTCTTTATTTGTATTTGTACGCTGAGCTCTTTAGTGAGTCTGATTATCCCTTTATCCTTGTCTTTGTTTATGTCTCGGATTGGCACAAATTACTCTAATGCGACCCCGTCTACGGATTAGTCGACATTTTTCACAAATTTTACGAACGGAAGCTCTTATTTTCATATTTGTCATTCCTTATCTTAATTCTGAATCTACTTCTCGATAGAAAATAGGTTTCTTGGAATTTTTTATCTTGAATCGTATTGAATAAAAATCACCTAATCCTTCAAATCTTTGTTTCGGAGTCGATAAATTATACGTCCTCTGGTTGAATCATAACGACTTACTTCAATTTTGACTTTATCTCCGGGAAGTATCCGTATAAAACTACGCCGGATCTTTCCCGAAACATAACCTAGAATCAGATCCTCATTATCTAAACGAACCCGGAACATGCCATTGGGAAGCGATTCAGTAATTAAACCTTCATGAATCCATTTTTGTTCTTTCATTCCAGGTAAAGCCCCCTTGAGGTATCAACTAATGGAGGAGAAACGATATTAGACAACTCACCCCCTTATCTTTTTTTTTTTTACAAATAGGAAGAGGTTTCGGATTTCATTTGGATATTAAATGGATTACCATATATAACATAAAATTTCTCCGCCGATTCCTTCTAGTCGAGCCTCCCGATCTGTCATTATACCCCGAGAAGTAGAAAGAATTACAATCCCTATCCCACCTAAAATTCTAGGAATTCGTTGAGAGTTAGAATAAATTCGTAGACCGGGTCGGCTGATCCGTTTTAAATTTAACAAATTCCTATAGGGTCTTTTCCTATTCCTGCTATGTCGCAGGGTTAAAACTAAAAAATTTTGGTTTTTTTCTCGATGTTTTCTGACGTTTTCGATAAAACCTTCTCGGAAAAGTATTTTAACAATATTTTCGGTAATATTAGTAGATGCTATGCGAACAACTCTTTTTCTATCCATATCAGCATTTCGTATAGAGGTTATTATCTCAGCAATAGTGTCTCTACCCATGATGAACTCAAACTTTTGGTGTCTCAAAATTGGATATAATTAACATGTTTTTTTATTGGTTTATGAATATAAAATTTTTAAGGTATATACGCGAAACACAAGCTACGAATTAATCTAGTTCTTAAACTATTTCTTTTCAAATACCCCAAAAATATCAGATCTCTTTTTATTTTATAATACTTCTATAATACTTCGGGAGCTAATGAAACTATTTTAGTAAAATTTAATTGTCTCAATTCGCGGGGGATTGCCCCAAAAATGCGAGTTCCTTTTGGGTTTCCTTCTTGATCAATTACAACTGCAGCATTGTCATCATATCGTATTATCATACCGCTGTCACGTTTAAGTTCTTTACAGGTACGAACAATTACAGCTCTGACTACTTCTGATTTTTCTAGGGGCATATTTGGTACTGCTTCTTTGATCACAGCAACAATAACGTCACCAATATGAGCATATCGGCGATTACTAGCTCCTATGATTCGAATACACATCAATTTTCGAGCCCCGCTGTTATCCGCTACATTTAAATAGGTCTGAGGTTGAATCATATAAATTTTTGAGTCTATTCTTCCAATGCAAAGGATGAAAAAAAATAAAAGAAATATTGTTTGTCTAAGTCTAAAAAAAGAAACCTGCGATTTTGTTTCATCCCCAAGACTCATTTCTGTCGGTTCTATATTTTTATCCCGAAATAATAAATTGAGTTCGTATAGGCATTTTGGATGCTGCTATTAAAATAGCCCTTTTAGCTATATTTTCGGTTACTCCACCCATTTCATATAGTATTCGCCCCGGTTTAACAACAGCTACCCAATATTCAGGGGATCCTTTCCCTGAGCCCATACGTGTTTCAGCAGGTCTTACTGTAACTGGTTTATCTGGAAAGAGCCGGACCCATATTTTTCCACCACGGCGTGCATTTCGTGTCATTGCTCGGCGACCTGCTTCGATTTGTCTCGATGTGATCCAAGCGGGTTCAAGTGCTTGAAGAGCATATTTACCGAAACAAATATGATTACCTCGATAAGATATTCCCTTCATTCTTCCTCTATGTTGTTTACGGAATTTAGTTCTTTTGGGGTTATAGTTGATGGTTGTTTCGGAATTTCATCTCTACTACAGAGCTGGACGTGAGAGTTTCTTCTCATCCAGCTCCTCGCGAATAAAAGGATTCAAAATGGAATTTCAATTAATTTGAATAGCTATTAGAACATTTTTAGAAAAGATTTTATTTTTTTCTAACGTCCTAATAAATCTTTATTGTCTTTTGTCCTTTATCCGAGTTTACCAATTCAAAAAAAGAAAGTTTTCGCGGGCGAATATTGACTCTTGCAATCTCTATTTCAGTCCTAGCACTTGTTCGTCACTTTTCCGAATAGATGAATTAATTTCCGGTTCATTTCGCCATCCTAACTAGTGAATTATTAAGATTCATTTGTTTAATAAAATCTTTTGCATTCACAGGTTCCTTCGTTTCCACCACTTCGTACTAAATGATTAGGTCAGAATTCTACAACGGAGCTCATAATCTAATTTATTCTTGAGTCAACCTTCTTAGTCTTTATTGACTCGAAGCTCTTGAGTTTTTTCTTCTCTTCTATCAGAAATTCCTTGAAAATTTCATTATGTATGAATCAATTAGTATTGATGCTTTATTACATTGTCTTTTATGAGATAACCCACAGACCTTCCATATTAGAATTCTATATCATTGATATTATTTTTCTCTCTTTCTCTCATCCTTCCATTTATCCACACCTTTCTTCTGTAATTTTGCTTTAAAAAAGTTTAATTATTTCAGTTGCTACAAAGATATGACTTATTTAACATATCTTGACTGGTTCTTTAGATCCAGATAATATGAAGTGATGAATTGGTTTTCATACTATCGGGTCGGTCTTTTGTAACCCTAACCCTAAAAAAAAACCAACGAGTCACACACTAAGCATAGCAATTATATCAAAAGGTCAATTGAATTTTTATTCAACCCTATAGAATTAAGAATTAGTTTGATTGGTAGGAAAAAGAATGAACGAGTTTCTCCCTTTTTCCTTCTATCAATAGATAGAAGGAAAAAACAATGAAAGTTTTCTTATTCCTCTTCCTTGTCTATAAAAATCCAAATTTTGATGCCCAAAACCCCATAGATAGTCCGAACTGTATAGGAACAATAATTTATTTTAGCTCGAATGGTTTGTAGGGGAACCCTGCCCTCTCTGATCCATTCGACACGGGCAATTTCTTTTCCGTCGATACGCCCTGCAATTTGTACTTGAATTCCTTTTGTATCCGCTTGTTCAGTTAATTCAATAGCCTTTTTCATTGCTTTTCGAAATGAAACTCTATTTTTTAATTGTCCGGCTATAAATTCTGCAAGAATATTAGGGTTCCCGTAAGGTTTTGCAATTCTTGTGATAGCAATGTTAAGTTTTCGATTCACATAATGAAATTTTTTTTGTAGATTCATTTGTAATTCTTCGACCCCTCGCGGTCTACTTTCTATTAATAACTTTGGGAATCCCATAAAGATTATGACCTGGATCAAATCGATTCTTTTTTGAATCTCAATATGCGCAATTCCCTCGGCGCCGGAGGATATTTTCATATTCTTTTGAATATAATTTTTAATAAAGTCTCTTATTTTTTGATCTTCTTGTAGGTCCTCAGAATAATTTTTTGGTTTTGCAAACCAAAGGGAATGATGACTTTGGGTTATACCAAGTCGGAAACCAAGTGGATTTATTTTTTGTCCCATACTACCTCACTATCACTATTATATACATTATGATCTACCATAGTTGTCTTTTTCCATCTAGGGTTTTTTAACG